ACGACCAGCTAAAACGAAAGTTCCATTAAAGAGCGTTTCCACGTGGTAGAACCTCCTCAGGGAATATAAGATTTTCATGAGGCTGATCCTGAGCTGCCATCCACGCACGAATACCCTCGTTTAAAAGAATATTTTTTGTGTAGAAAGTCTCAAATTCAGGATCTTCCGCTGCACGGATTTCCTGGGAAACGAAGTCGTAGGCACGTAGGTTCAGAGCCAGGCCAACTACGCCAATAGCACTCATCCATAAACCGGTGACGGGTACAAATAGCATAAAGAAATGTAACCAACGTTTATTGGAAAAAGCAACACCAAAGATTTGGGACCAAAAACGATTAGCAGTAACCATTGAATAAGTTTCTTCCGCTTGAGTTGGGTTAAACGCTCGGAAGGTATTTGCACCATCACCATCTTCGAATAGAGTGTTTTCTACGGTAGCCCCATGAATAGCGCATAACAGAGCCGCGCCTAATACTCCGGCAACTCCCATCATATGAAATGGGTTCAACGTCCAATTATGAAATCCTTGGAAGAAAAGGATGAATCGAAATATAGCTGCTACGCCAAAACTCGGTGCAAAGAACCAACCTGATTGTCCCAGTGGATAAATAAGGAATACGGAAACAAAAACAGCGATTGGACCAGAGAATGAAATTGCATTGTAAGGCCGCAATTGAACAGACCGAGCAAGTTCAAATTGACGTAACATGAAACCTATTAGTGCAAAAGCCCCATGGAGAGCAACAAAAGTCCACAGACCACCTAATTGACACCAACGAGTAAAATCCCCCTGTGCTTCCGGTCCCCATAGTAGCAACAAAGAGTGTGCTAAACTATTGGCAGGGGTGGAAACCGCCGCCGTTAAGAAATTGCAACCTTCCAAATAGGAACTAGCTAATCCATGGGTATACCAAGAAGTTACAAAAGTAGTCCCTGTAAACCAACCCCCTAAAGCGAAATAAGCACAAGGAAAGAGCAATAGGCCGGACCATCCTACAAAAACGAAACGGTCCCTTCGTAACCAGTCGTCCATAATATCAAATAGATCATTTTCTTCTTTTGTAACTCTACCAAGGGCTATAGTCATAGTGATCCTCCTATTTAATTACTTCAACCATTTCCGAGCACCTCATATTACTTCCAAGGCATATGATAGTTTGATTATCAGTGGACGATTTCTTTCTCGTTCAATGCCCTTTTTCAATGGTCTCGAAGATAGAAATTTTGCATTTATATCTATGGGGTCACAACCGAGGTCGTGGTAAATCAATGAATTTCATTGGATTCATTTTTATTATTCTTATCCTTTTCTTATACTCTTAATACTATAAGAAAAAATTCTTAATACTATAATATAAAATAAAGAAATAAACATTTTAATTTAGCATTATTTTATGATTCCTATTTCAATCAAAGTCTATCTTTTAAGGGAAAAATAACCCTCTTTTCTCATTCGCAGTCTATTGCATGGGTGGAAGAACAAAAATAGGATTCTGAAAAAAAAAGAAAGATATTGAAAAGAAAAGTTGACTTTCGAAATTCCATTTTTATGTGTAACGGAAAAGAGTTGCGATTTCTTCTTATTCCTATAGAACGTGTAGTAACAAGAATATGAAATTATAAATAGCGAAAAATTCTTGCGCGGTCTAAGTCTAAGGAAATACAAAAAATCTGCTTATACAACAATTTCATCCACATCGATTTTATATATCAGAATAGCGGATAGAGGCATCATTCAAGGGGTCAGGTCTACTTACTTTATTTTTCTTTCCTATTTTATGTTGGGGTTGATAAGACTTTTTTTTTGCTTTGTTGATAAAAAAACAAGAATTTTCTGCTGTTTTTTATTAACATAAAGAATATAACTAAAATAAGAAAAAAGAATATAACTAAAATGGAATTGGCAATATAATTTTTATGTACTTTTGAAATGAAAAAAGGAAGAATTTTTTGTAATCGTTATTTCTTGTCTCTGTCATATCAGGAAAACCTTTGGATTTGGAACGGGGAGAGATGGCTGAGTGGACTAAAGCGGCGGATTGCTAATCCGTTGTACAATTTTTTTGTACCGAGGGTTCGAATCCCTCTCTTTCCGCCCCCTCGGATCAGTTGGGACTTTCGAATTGTAAGGAATTCTGACCCCCGGATTTTCTCGTAGATAAATTTCGAAATAAATCTAATTTGTATAAATCTAATTTGTAAGAAAAATTTCCAAAAATTTTGGATTTTTACTCCTCACGCCCAGGATTACGTCCTGGGTCATTAGATAAGAATCCAAAGATAAAGAGGGAAACAAAGAATATCACTACTGTATAAACAAAGAGTTTGAGAGTAAGCATTACATAATCTCCAAGATTTTTTTTTAAGAAATAGATTACCCGTTTTTCCTTACCGCACAGATCCACTAGGATCTTTTTTTTTTTTGACACCTAAAAATGCAAAAATAAATTCTAAAAAAAAAAAAAAATTGCAAGAATTGATTTATAATAAGCAGTCTTATCAATATAAAAAAAAAGTTTAGGTATTGTGTGGGTACCTAAAGTAAAGGTACCTGCTCAACGTAGGTGCAGGGGGTAGAAAGGCTGATCCAAATTTATTGCTGCAGCTCTACATTCAATGTAGAAGAATTTGAATTTTAGAATCGAAAGTTCATAATATAAGACTTCTCGGCTCTTATTCATTTTTTTCATTTTTTTGGAATGAATACATCATTCAATTTGACAGACAGAACAGAATAGTAAAGATTTCATCGAAAACTTACAGCAGCTTGCCAAACAAACGCTAATAGAAAAAAGAGTACAGGTATGACAGGCATAATATCCACGATTGGGTTGAAAATGGCATAAGCTTCAGGTAATTTGGCGAAGAAAAAACTAGTCGGATAAAGAACAGAATTAAAACAGATACAGGTTAAACTAAGTATATTAGGCATAACAAACATTTCGTTCGTTCTTGTAGAGTAGATAATTGGATTTTGATTGAGTTATTTTTCTAAGGGAAAAAGGAAAAGAAAAGGTGGATTCAAAATCCTTTTTTCTTCGGACTTTTCCAAACACAAAATACCTCCTTGTATTCTCATTCTCAAATGAGAATGGAAGAAATTCGACTTTCATATAATATCTTAATAGAATTCCATGTAATGATCAATGCATTTTTAGGATTCTATATTATCCGCATGTTTAGAATCCTAGCAAGAAAATATCCCTCATTTTTTAGGTATTAGGTAATTGAAGTGGGGTTGACGAATAATATATACTAAAAATAGTGTTCATTAGTGTCACATAAAACGGAATGGGGCGTGGCCAAGCGGTAAGGCAGCGGGTTTTGGTCCCGTTATTCGGAGGTTCGAATCCTTCCGTCCCAGATTTTTTTTGATGAAACGAAAGATAGAATCGTATTGTGCCCTACACGACACAAAAGCTTATTAAAGAAAATAATTATTTCTTATGAACTCTTAGATTAGATGCATTTTTAAGGATTCCTTTTCTTTCTCAGAAAACAAAATCAAGTGTCAAGTCCAGTCAAATTGACTATTTTTATTTTCATTAAAAATTTTGGTCTGTCAGGCACATTCAGGATATACTCCTACTACTCGTTACTCAATATGTGCTTTGAATTTGTGTTTTGAAATTCGAACTTTTTAGATAAACTTTATGCTCCATATCCATGAAGTGGGAATTCTTACAGGATACATTTGATACCTAATGTGAAAAAAAAAAAAAGAGTGGTCCTTCTTTGGTTAAGCGAAAACGATCTCGATTTGGGATTCTTTAAATATCCCAAATGACCCATTCCGATAAGGATAAGGTAAGAACTATTTGTTGGATAGAATAGAATGGATTCAAAAAACAATTATACTTTTCTTATTTTTGATTTTTAGTTCTTTCTATTAGCTAAAAGAAGGAATACTATAAGTAAAAGTAAAGACCTGAATTTTACTTTACACTAATTTTTTTACTTCATTTTTTCTTTCTTTGGTTACTCCAGTCGAAGAAGTATGAAAAGTTTATAATTACTAAAAAACTACCAATCTTTTCATTGGCATAGTTTATTTGTTGGAGAAGAGTTGATCCTTCTCGTTTCAGGATTAATCATTTCGGGTTCTCTGTTGAGTATGGAAATTCAATAGTAAATAAGTCTTAAGCAAATTAGTTTATTCCTCTTTTTCAAACTATGTTTCATTCATATGATAGAATATGGGTTTAAAAAAATGGTATCTTTGCAGGGTCTTCCGCGATAATTTCTCCATAGATAGCAAGTTTGAATTAGTATACAAAACCAATGACTATTCATGATTCCATCAATATTGGATCAACTCTCGATACCACTTTGCAATGAAATTAGAGGAATGTTATGGTAAAACTTCGTTTAAAACGATGTGGTAGAAAGCAACGTGCGACTTGAAGGACATGATCGATTGTGGATTTTGCTATCCACCATTTTCCATAGTAATGAAAATGCTCTTGGCTCGACATAGTCTGTTCTATTTATCCCGAACCAATTTGCGCTGGGTTGTTTGTAAGTAAATAGTACACGATGGAGCTCGAGAAGACAGAATTTATTTTTTATCAAGGGAAAGAATCTAGGGTTAGTGAAAACTAATAAATTAGGCCAACTTTGTCAGTCTATCCTTAATACAGAAATTGAAAGGTTAAAATAAGAAAAAAGTCTTATTTTGGAAGAGTGGAAAACTTTTTTGATTAAAAGTCTATGAGAATCAATCGTTCATATTCGATTTCTAGAGAAGAGGAAAACGCTTTATTTTTATTGAAGGAAATAAAAAAAAAAAGAAAGGGTATGTTGCTACTCTTTTGAAAGAAAAAAGAATAAGAATTCCCGAAGTAATGTCTAAACCCAAGGATTTCACAAATCAAAGATAAAGGATTCCGGAACAAGTAAATATGATTTTCAATCGTCTCAACAATAGAATTAGATCAGAATAAGGAATAAAAGTAAATTTGTTCGAGATGAGATAAAGAAAAAAGTTTAGAGACGACTCAAAAAATTTCGAAAGGTTTCTCATTTGAAGTCTGTCAGTCAAAGTTAGCCAACTTGAGTCACGAGTATAAATGAAATTTGTTTTTTCTTCTATTTCTATAAGGAAATTAATGCAAGTCATAGTCTAATTTTTATATACTTGTATTATAGATAGAAATTCGAATCATTTTCGCGAGCCGTATGAGGAGAAAACCTCCTATACGTTTCTAGGGGGGGCATTGTTTGTTTATCTACATCTATCCCAATAAGCTGTCTATCGAATCGTTGCAATTGATGTTCGATCTCGAAGAGAAGGAAGAGATCTTCAAAAAGTTGGTTTTTATGATCCAATAAAGAATCAAACTTCTTTAAATGTTTCAGCTATTCTCTATTTCCTTGAAAAAGGTGCTCAACCGACAAGAACTGTTTATGATATTTTAAGGAAAGCAGAAATCTTTAAAGATAAAGAAAGAACTTTGAGTTAATTGAAGAACTCAAGTATTTAGCCACAATTTGCCTCTTTTTTAGTCCTATTTTTTTGCTGCATTTATGTCGTGCCAATTCAACAAAAGCCCTTATTTAATTTCCTTATTTGTATCTAATTGGTTTTCTTACCATTGTATTTCTATTGACAAAGGTCTATTGAACAGCTAGAATTTGTAGCTAGATAGGTCTCTTTATCGTCACTTCATATTAGGTATTTCTGTCTACACTTCGCTCAAATGAGGGGTTGCCCTCTTGCATGTACTCGCATAGAAGATTTTTCTATTTAAAGAGTTAAAGTTTCTATTTAAAGAGTTAAAGTTTCTATTTAAAGAGGTAAAGAAATAGAAATTGCTAAAAAATAACAATTTTGCTATTGTGATTGGGGCTGCCCCTTTTTTAACCTTAGTGAAATTTAACCGATTTGTTTATTTTGGTATTTTAGTGTTTTTTTATTTTGGTATTTTAGTGTTTTTAATGAGTGATAAAATCTTTCTTTTGATGTCTTGCTAATTTAATGTTTTGACGGGAGCGTCCGGTGTAATTTCATCGATTTTTAGATTTCGATCGTATCTAAGATCCTATTTTATCTGGGTTGCTAACTCAATGGTAGAGTACTCGGCTTTTAAGTGCGACTATGATCTTTTACACATTTGGATGAAGCAACAAATTCGTCCAGACTCTTGGTAGAGTCTAGAAGACCACGACTGATCCTCAAAGGTAATGAATGGAAAAAATAGCATGTCGTAATAAAATCAATTTTTTTTTTTTTTTTTTTAGGAATAAAAAAATTCCGATTTTCTGGGTCTAGTGAATAAATGGATAGAGCCTGGCTCTAATTCTGGTAAAATAAAAAGCAACGAGCTTAACTTCTTAATTGAAAGGATTCCCCGATCTAATTAGACGTTAAAAATGGATTAGTGCCTATTGCGGGGAAAGGTTGGGTTTTCCTATCAGTGGACCCTTTAATTTTTTTAGGAATCCTAATTATTCTTGAATTATTCTTGATTATGGATTGAAAAGGGATGTTATGAATTGAATGTGTAAAAGAAGCAGTATATTGATAACGAAACTGTATTCCAAAGTCAAAAGAGCGATTGGCCTGCAAAAATAAAAGATTTGTTCTTTTTTGTTTTGGAATTAGAACAAACATAAACTAATTAGATAGAAAAGGACCAGAAAAAGATCTATGGATTACACTCCCTTTCTTCCCAGGGTTTGTTTTAAAAAATGTAACACCCTGTTCTGACCATATTGCACTATGTATTTGATAAATCGAGAAATACTTTTTTTCTCTGATTCAAGTATAAATACAAATGGAAAAATTCGAAGGGTATTCAGAAAAACAAAAATCTCGTCAACAATACTTCGTTTACCCACTTCTCTTTCAGGAATATATTTATGCGTTTGCCCATGATTGTGGAAAAGCTGATTCGGAACCTGTAGAAATTTTTGGTTGTAATAACAAGAAATTTAGTTCACTACTTGTGAAACGTTTAATTATTCGAATGTATCAGCAGAATTTTTGGATTAATTCGGTTAATCATCCTAACCAAGATCGATTGTTGGATCATAGCAATCATTTTTATTTGGAGTTTTATTCTCAGATTCTATCAGAGGGGTTTGCAATCGTTGTAGAAATCCCATTCTCGCTAAGAGAACTATCTTGTCCAGAAGAAAAAGCTTGTCCGGAAGAAAAAGAAATACCAAAGTTTCAAAATTTACAATCTATTCATTCAATATTTCCCTTTTTAGAAGACAAATTTTTGCATTTACCTTATCTATCACATATAGAGATACTCTATCCTATCCATTTTGAAATCTTGGTTCAAATCCTTGACTACCGGATCAAAGATGTTTCATCTTTGCATTTATTGCGATTCTTTCTCAACTATTATTCGAATTGGAATAGTCTTATTACTTCAATGAAATCCATTTTTCTTTTTTCAAAAGAAAATAAAAGACTATTTAGATTCCTATATAACTCTTATGTATCTGAATATGAATTTTTCTTGTTGTTTCTTCGTAAACAATCTTCTT